CCACGGTTTAATTTTATATGCATTATAAAGTAGTACAAATTCTGGGAAGAACCAAAGTTTCAAATTCGATATAGGACGACTTAGTATTTCTTCATTCATTCCCATCCAATCAAAAAATATTTTTTTTTGATTGGGTGAATTGATTTCTTGATCCTGAGGAATCGTAAGATAAAAAAGATCTTTTTTATCAATTTTATCAATTATTTGATAATTATTAGTCCCGGTTTTAGTATTTTTATTCTTGTTGGTATCGATCTTGATCCAGGCCTCAATATCGATTTTCTTTTTAAGACAAAAATGGAGAATTTTCCAATCAAAATATTTTCGATCCGGATTTTTTTCCATATACATAATATCACTTTTTCCTAAATAATTTTTGATAGGGATATCCCCTAGTATATCAAAAAATTGGCCCTTATGTTTATGTGTGTTGTAATTATAAAAACTCTCTCGATTCTTATTTACTTGGAATGGTGATCCATAAATATATGGGTCCCTCTTATTTTCATAATTAATAGATCTATAAGATAAAAGATTATATCTATAGTATTTTTGAAAATTCTCATTTTGATTTGGTAATGAATATACTTCGTAATCGTTTTGTTTTTTGTAATGAATTAATAGGTCTTTTTCATATGAATTCTCTTTGTTTAAATCTTGATTTTGAATTGTACGACATTTATTGATTCTATTTTTCCATTTTACTGCTATTAATCTAGACCATCTAATCTGAGATAAATGGTATTGATAATGACCTCTTAACCAGTTTTTCCATTGATTTATTCCAGAATTCCGAAGTTTCTTATGTCTTAATTCATAATGAATTATTCCTTGTTTTCCAAAATAATCTTTTATTGAAGTCTTAAGAAAAAAAGACGTTCCGTGATATTGAAGAATAGATCTTAACTTATACAAGTTAAGAACTTGTGTTTGTGATATTTTGTAAAATACATATGCTTGTGACAAGGAGGATAAGTCAAAAAAATTCTGTGAATTCTTATTACTAATATTATAAAGTGACTTTTTTATAGTCGAAATAAAATGAATTTTATTTTGATTTGTTTTATTAATTCTTTTTTTATTTTTTTTATTATTGTAAATGGATTTATCAATCATTTTTTTTGTTGATTCAACAAAAAGTTGTATATTAATTCTGGGAATATTAATAATAGATAGAAGGATATCTGCGTATATCCTTTCAGTGAAAAATTTTATAAAATAATGTAATTTACGGATTAATCGAGTATTTCTTCTTTTTAATATTTGCCAATTTGGTGATTCGAATCTTTTAGCATTATAACTTGTTTTATTAGGACTATCATTTATTTCTGGAGTCACTTTTTTTTTATTTTTTGTAATTCTTTTTATTTGATTTCTGATTGTGCTTGTTCTATCAGTCAGATCTTTCATTTTTTTTTCTGTCAGTAAAAAATTTGTCCAATATGTAGATTGAATTCGACTAAAGGATTTATGAATTATATGATTGCGGGTTATAGAATCTTTTTCTTTTTTTTTTTTAGTTTCGCTTGATTTATATATTTCTCTCAATCCAAATAATAGAATTGGATTTACTTTTGAGAGTTCTTTTTTTATTTTTTTTAAAAACGGAATGCCCTTGATAATCCATTTTTTTGTTTTTTTTGAGATATTTAGAAATTTTGTTCTTTCTTTTAAAACTTTTAGAAATATAAAATACTTTTTTTTCAATTTTCCAATTTTTTTTTCGAGTTTCTTAAAAATGGGTTCAAAAAAGGAAGGCCGTTTTTGGGGAGAACCAAAAGGAAGTTCAGCTTCCATTCCCCAAACCGTTAAAAAAAAAAAATCATCTTTTTGTCCTTTCTTTTTGATTCGATCTATATGAGAGGACCGTGGCTTAGATCTGTGCCAGGGTTTCAGACAGAAAGGAAATAGCATCTTTATTTGAATACCGTCTATTAACCAATTTTTCGGAAATTCTGTTTCTGATAATTGAACACCATTATAGGTGCATTTAACATGCATTTCTTTATTCCATTCATTTAAATCCTCAGACCACTCAGGAAATTGTAATAATAGCATACGGCCAATATTTTTAGCTATTATCAATGACGGTAATATAATATATTTTCTAAGAATCGATTGAGTTATTAACATGGAACCTCTTATTACTTGAGCAAATGGAATGGTATCCCAGGCTTCTGCTACTTCTATCCGCGCTTTCTCTTTTCTTTTGTTCTCTTCTTTTTTGTCCTTTTCCTTTTTTTCCCTTTCTTTTATTTCTTCTTCTGTATAATCTGAAATTTTGAATTCTGCTCCCTTTCCTATACAATTTCTAAAAATGAGTTTTATCAGTTCGGAGATATCAAAAAAAAAAGGGTGTGATTTGTCTATTCTGTCCAAAAAAAGCGGAGAATGTGCATTTGCTTGAAAAAGTTCCCAAATAACTGTTTTACATCTTTGGGCTCGCATTGAACCTTTGATTATGTCTCGACGAAAATCAGATTGTTGCGAATATCGTATC